GACCAGGACCCTTTATCATGACTTCTGCTCGTTGCATGCCCTGGTCAACCGCTGTATGAATAGCACTTCCCGCCGCGGTTTGAGCCGCAAACGGTGTTCCCCTTTTTGTACCTCTGAATCCAGAAGTGCCGGCGGAAGCCCAAGAAACAACCCGACCTCGTACATCTGTAACAGTAACAATGGTATTGTTGAAACTTGCTTGAACATGGATAATGCCTTTTGGTATTTTCCGTGCACTTTTACGCGAACTAAGACGTCCATTTCTACGTGAACCAATTTTTGGTATAGGTTTTGCCATATTTTAGCATTTCATAAATATGAGTCAGAGATATATGGATATATCCATTTGATGTCAAAACAAATTCTTCATTTTTTTTTACATTACTTAAGAGAGTGCCTTTGACTATTTTTAGTATAGTACAGTGGTTATCCCTGTCGTTGTTTATGTTTTGGGTTAGAACAAATTACTATAATTCGTCCCCGTCTGCGGATCAGACGACATTTTTCACAAATTTTACGAACAGAAGCCCTTATTTTCATATTTTTTCCTTACTTTAAATTTAAATTCTGAATCTAGTTCTTGGAAGAAAATAAGTTTCTTGATATTTGAAATTTTGAATTGTATTCTCGCGAGAAAGCGTGTTGGAGTTGAAAAACCACTTAATCATTTGAATCCTTAGTGCGAAGTCTATAAATTATATCTATAACCTAAGGCTTATTTCAATTTTCCCCCCCAGTAGGGCCTGGATAGAACTACGGCGTATCTTTTAGGAAATAAAACATACAATCCAATTTTCATTATAAAAAATCTAGGGGAACCCAGAACATACCGTTAGGGAGCGATTGAGTAATCAAATTATAATGAATCGTTTTTTGTTCTTTCATTCCAGGTAAAACCTCCTTAACAGATTAACTAATAGATTAAAGATATTAGAGAACTTGTCCTTTGTCTTTTTTTGTTCACAATAGAGGCAATTTTGGATCTAATTCAGATATTTGATATTAGAGGGATTACCATATATAACATAAAATTTCTCCGCCAATTGCTTCGCGTCGAGCCTCTCGATCTGTAATTATACCACGAGAGGTAGAAAGAATTACAATGCCCATTCCGCCTAAAATTCGAGGAATTCCTTGATAGTTAGAATAGATTCGTAGACCGGGGCGACTGACTCTTTTTAAATATAAAGTATTTCGATATGGTCCTTTCCTATTTCTTCTATGTCGCAGAGTTAAAATCAAAAAATATTTGTTTCCTTCTTGATGTTTTCTCACGTTTTCAATAAAGCCTTCTCGTAAAAGTATTTTTACAATGTTTTCAGTGATGTTAGTCGATGCTATTCGAACCGTTCCTTTTCTATTCATGTCAGCATTTCGTATAGAGGTTATTATATCAGCAATAGTGTCTCTACCCATAATGAACTAAAATACGCGGTGTCTCCAAATTTTTATATAATCAACATGTTTTTTTCTTAATTTTTTTATTTCTGTTATTTTGAATTTTTTTAAAATAAAAAAAAGTTAAAATGAAAAGCATATACATGACATACAGTCTACTATCTCATTCAAATATCCGAATTATTATTCTTATAATACTTCAGGTGCTAATGAAACTATTTTAGTAAATTTTTGTCTTAATTCTCGGGCAATCGCACCAAAAACTCGAGTTCCTTTTGGATTTCCTTCTTGATCAATGATAACTGCAGCGTTGTCATCATATCTTATTATCATACCGTTGTCACGTTTGAGTTCTTTACAGGTACGTACAATTACAGCTCTTATTACTTCTGATCTTTCTAAGGGCGAATTTGGTATTGCTTCTTTGATCACAGCAACAATAACATCGCCAATCCGAGCATATCGACGATTGCTAGCTCCTATGATTTTAATACACATCAATTTTTTAGCTCCGCTGTTGTCTGCTACAGTCAAATAGGTTTGAGGTTGAATCATATTTTTTTCTGTTCTTTGAATGCAAAAATAAATGCAAAGGATTAAAAAGAAATATTGTTTGTCAAAAAAAATAGATCTATTTCCTTTGGTTCTACGTTCCTATCCTGAAATAATAAATTGAGTTCGTATAGGCATTTTAGATGCCGCTATTGAGATAGCCCTTCGGGCTATGTTTTCTGCTACCCCACTTATTTCATAAAGTATTCGACCTGGTTTGACAACAGCTACCCAATATTCGGGAGATCCTTTCCCTGAACCCATACGGGTTTCAGCAGGCCGTACTGTCACTGGTTTGTCCGGAAAAATACGTACCCATATTTTTCCACCGCGACGTGCATTTCGTGTCATTGCTCGCCGACCCGCTTCTATTTGTCTAGACGTGATCCAAGCGGGTTCAAGTGCCTGAAGAGCATATCTTCCAAAACAAATATGATTTCCACGATAAGATATTCCCTTTAGTCTTCCTCTATGTTGTTTGCGGAATTTGGTTCTTTTGGGGTTATAGTTGATGGTTATTTAAAAAATTCCATCTCTACTACAGAACTGGACGTGAGAGTTTCTTCTCATCCGGCTCCTCGCGAATAAAAAATTTGAAATTGAGAATAGATTTTTTAAAAATATACACGTAATAATCTCATGAATCAAGTGATTCTTCGGGATTTTTTTGTTATATATTAATCTAGTTTTGTTAGATTATTAATCTAGTTTTGTTAGATATTAATATTTTGTTAGATATTAATATATTATATAATTATATATATGATTAAAAAAAATTTCGCGGGCGAATATTTATTCTTTCAATCTCTATTTCAATTCTAGAGTTCGTTTTTTTTTTCAGAATATGTGAATTTATTTATGGTTTGTTCCGCCATCCTTCCCGCGGAATCATCAGAATTCATTTAAAATTGAATCTTGTGTTTATGTATTCACGGATTCCTTCGTTCCCAGCGCTTCTAAATTAATGGTTAGGCCTGAATTCGACAACGGAGCTCTTATTAAAATTAATTCGTGAGCCAACGTCCTTAGTCTTTATTGGCTTGAAGCTCGTATATTGAAAAGATTCATTGTCATCGAATTATCCAAGAATCTTTAGTAATGCTTTATTACGTTATTGTCGTTTATGAGATGTTTCAAAGACCGTACATATTATATTGGAATCATATATCTTTTATATATATTTTTTTCTTTCTCTCATCTTTCCATTTATCCGTATCCTTTTTTATTTTAATTTTGTTTTTCTTAAAATTCATTAGATTTTTTATTGCTGTTAAAAAAAATTCAGTTGCTACAACGATATGACTAAAAAAGCATATCTTGACTGTTTCTTTGGATCCAGATAATGTGATGCGATGAGTTGGTTATTAGTTTTATAATTATTCGTTCATAATTCATATTTTTGGCTTAATTATAGAAAAAACTAACGAGTCACACACTAAGCATAGCAATTCTATCAAAAAAAGTTGAATCAAATTTTTATTTAATCTTGTGGAATTAAAAATTCTAACTGGTTTCATGTAAAAAAAAAAAAAAAAAGAATGAAAAAGGTTGTCATTTTTTGTTCCATTAAAAAAAAAAAATCTAAACCCAAATTTAAAGACAACTAACTTCCTAATATATTATTCTTATATTATTCGTATTTATCCCCTAGAAATATCCAAATTTTGATACCCAATACCCCATAAATAGTTCGAACGGTATAGGCACAATAATCAATTTTCGCGCGAATGGTTTGTAGGGGAACCCTCCCCTCTCTTATCCATTCGGTACGTGCAATTTCTTTTCCATCGATGCGGCCTGCTATTTGTATTTGAATTCCTTTTGTATCAGCTTGCTCAGTTAATTCGATAGCTTTTTTCATTGCTTTTCTAAATGAGACTCTATTCCTTAGTTGGCCGGCTAAAAATTCAGCAAGAATATTAGGGTGACCATAAGGTTTTGAAATTCGTGAAATAGCAATATTGAGTTTTCGGCTCACACAATTTAATTCTTTTTGTACATTTATTTGTAGGTCTTCGATTCCTCGGGGTCGATTTTCTATTAATAACTTTGGGAATCCCATATAGATTATTACCTGTATTAGATCAATTCTTTTTTGAATTTCTATGCGTGCAATTCCTTCGACACCCGAGGATGTTCTTGTATTGTTTTGTACAAAATTTTTTATATAATCCCGTATTTTTTGATCTTCTTGTAGACCTTCAGAATATTTTTTTGGTTGTGCAAACCAAAGAGAATAATGACTTTGGGTGGTACCAAGTCTGAAACCAAGTGGATTTATTTTTTGTCCCATATTTCCCCATTAGACTTACTTTAAAAAAAAGACACGTAGTCCAAATATTTTACTCTGCGCAAGATGTAGTCTTGATGAGTTTTACAAGAATTTCGTATAAATTCTTCTATATTTCCATAGTAGGTTATATCTTTTAATATAATAGTTATGTGACAAGTAGGTCTTTTTATCAGATAACTACGTCCCCGGGCTTGAGGTTTTAATTTTTTCATGGTAGTTCCTTTGTTAACTTCGGCTTTAAAAATGATTAAATTGCCTTTGTTGAAATCGTTATTGTGACTAGCATTTGATGCTGCAGAATAAATCAATTTAAAAATGGGATAACATGCACGATAGGGCATGAGTTCTAATATAATGAGTGCTTCCTCGTAGGAACGCCCGCGGATCTGTTCCATTACTCTTCGTGCTTTGTTAGCCGACATAGATATATATTGGCCTACAGCATATACATCATCTTTTCTCTTTTTTCGTTTCATAAAGTTTACCTCCGATTAAAAAATTATAAGCATTTAATATTTTATTAATATTAATATATATTAATATTAAATAAGAAATTAAAATTAACGACGAGATTTATTATCGTTTTTTGCATGTCCCCTAAAATGGAGGGTTGGTGCAAATTCTCCTAATTTATGACCTACCATACGATCTGTTATGTAAATGGGCAAGTGTTCTCTTCCATTATGGATAGCAATTGTATGTCCAATCATGATAGGTATAATGGTAGATGCCCGAGACCAAGTTACTATTATTTCTT